CTTGGATTAACACTACATATCTAATAACGATCGATATCTTACAATAGAAAGAAGAATAAATAAGGAAGAATTGAAAACAAAATAAAGATAAGATTTTCTAGTCCATAATGTATTTCATCAATCTAAGTGGAATAAGCAAAGTGAATTCCTTATTGGTTAGTCAAATTCCTTTTCGAAATGAAAACCACAGGGTTGAAGTACATGTCCGGATTTGATAAAATCAATAAAGTAAGGTTTTGTCGTTCTAGACCATCGGATTCGCCATAAAGAATCATAAATAAATACGAATAAAAAAAAAGGGGGGGGGAAATCAAAAAAAACACATAGAGAAAAATTATACAAAGTTATATATAAGTTTCTACCCCCCCTTGGCATTTCTTTAATTGGATTTTTTCTTTAATTGAATTAAGTTTGATTAGACGGAAGTTCATTAAAAACTTCCGCTTTCTTTAAAAGATTCTGAACAGTTCCTGTGGGTTGAGCCCCTTTTTCAAGGAAATACAGAATAACGGGAACATTTAAATAAGTTTGATTCTTCATGGGATCATAAAACCCCACGTTTCGAAGATCTTTTCCTTCTCTTCGGGATCGAACATCAATTGCAACGATTCGATAGACGGCTCATTGGGATAGATATAGATGAACAATACCCCCCCTAGAACCGTATAGGAAGTTTTCTCCTCATACGGCTCGAGAAAAAATGATTTGATTCAAAGTTTTGTCTATATATATACAATTCTAATAAATTCAATGACAAATGGGCCTCTAAAATAAATTAGACTATGATTTCCGTTTTTTTTTTTCTTTTTTTTTTACTTCAAAAAAAAACCATTCGTACTCATAACTCAAGTTGGTTAACTCTCAACTAGCTCAAAGGAAAAATCTTCAGTTAATGTCATTTATTGAGTGGTCTTTACCCCCTTTTGTTTGCCTCGTTAAAAATTCGATTTTTATTCTTTAGTCTTATCTAGATATTTAGACTATCGAGACAATTTAAATGGTCTTTCCTTGTTCTTAGATCCTTTCTTTTGATTTTAATCATTGGGTTTAGACATTACTTCGGTGCTTCTTAATCCTTTCAAAATGGCAGCAACGTACCCTTTTTTGATTTCTTTCTCTCAAAGAATCCTATGTACAGTTAATTCTCGCGTGATACACTTTCCATCGAAAAAGTTTGATCAATTACAACAAGTTTTTCTTTTTAATTGGATCCTTTTTATTTCTATATATGGAAGATACGTTTACGAAGTTGTTCCATTTGATCGGTCTTAACCCTAGATCCTTGCCCCCAAGAAATGAATTAATCCTTTTTACTCGAGCTCCATTGTGGACTATTTACAACCCAACAAAAAATGAAAGGTTCGAGTGTAACAGAACAAACAATGTCGAGTCAAGAGCACCCTCATTCCTAGATAAATGGAAAATGGTGGATGTAAAAATCCACAATGGATCGTGTCCTTCAAGTCGCACGTTGCTTTCTACCACATCGTTTCAAACGAAGTTTTACCATAACATTCCTCTCATTTGGGACCCGTATGGAATTGATTCAATTAAAGAATCATGAATAGTCATTGGTTTAGTTGTACATAGACACAGTAATCTAGACTTTTCTATATATGATATGTGGAAGAATTTTATGTGGAAGAATTTTTCTGAAAAAAGTCTTAGCAAGACAGCATCTTTAACATATTTAACATATATAAATAATATATATAGATAATAGACAGAAATAGAAAGATATCAACGAATAACTTTTTCAATCTGCATCTTCGAGCAACTCAATAGCATAGATTCAACAATTTCCTACTTTTTTTTTGAGTACCAAAAATTCGACTTAGAAAATCATTCAAAAAAGAATATTTCTAATTGATCTTGAAAAAGTTTTGTATTTAGACATAAATATTGAATTATTTTATTCAAATAAAATTGTATATTGTATAATAAGCATCAGGTTTGAAAGATAAGTATTTCTTTTTAAATTGACTCATCATTGATTTAAAATAGATTAAGTAAATGAAAGAAAAGAACAAAGAAATCCATTTTTTTTTCATGAGATGGATAAAAAAATGATGTAAGTTAAGATTTGAATCTTTATTCTTTTCATCTGATTACGAAAATCAAAATAAAAAAAAATAGGGAGTGGTTTTCGTATATATCAGATAGACTGAACAGTTGTCACTGTTATCGATATTCTAGAATATCGAATTGAAATCATTATAAGCTAAACATTTCCCGATTCTATATTATATGTATTTTGTTACACTTTAACATAGAGTTGAGTAATATTGAAATAATTGACTCTTGTCATAAAGTCAATAAAAGTGATAGGATAAATAACTCCTGCCTTAATCGTTCCATAGATTTCCAATTTTTCATTAGAGCCAAGCACGAAATACCTAACTAAAATGAGATTTAACCAGAATCCATTGGTTCCATAAAAAAATCAAAAATTTCTCCATTATATGGAACTTGATGATTTGGTAAGGAGATTCGAAGAGACACAGATATTAAAATTAATACGGATTAACTCCTATCCACTTCGCTACTTCTTTCTATGGTAAGAATGCAGCGGATATGCGCTGGGACGGAAGGATTCGAACCTCCGAATAGCGGGACCAAAACCCGTTGCCTTACCACTTGGCCACGCCCCATTTCAATTTCTAATCGACACTAAGAAACAATAATATTGTTATTGATTGTTTGTCAACTACAGTTCAAATATATATCTATAGAATAGATTGGTACTAGGATTTTGATATATCGATATAGAATTCAACTTTATTTATTGATCATTACATCGAATTCAATTAAGATATTGTATGAAAGTATGATTTCTTCTATTCTCAAAGGAGAATTGGAGGATTTTTGATTGGGTGGGTTCAATGAAAAAGAAGGATTTTTTGTCTACCTTACTTATTTTCTTCCTTTTTCTTATATCCAAAACTCAATAAAAATGCAATTATCTCCAAGAACAAAATGCCTGTTATGCTTAATATCGTTAGTTGGACCTGTATTTGTATGAATTCTGTCCTTTATTGGAGTAGTTTTTTCTTGGGCAAATTGCCCGAAGCTTATGCTTTTTTGAACCCAATCGTAGATTTTATGCCAGTCATACCTGTTCTTTTTTTTCTCTTAGCTTTTGTTTGGCAAGCTGCTGTAAGTTTTCGATGAGATTCTTAATAAGAATATCCTAGAAAATGCCTGATTTCTTCGAAAACAAATTCTAACAATTGATAAAATCAGATAAGTTTTAGAGTATGGACGCTGAATTTGCACACTGAAATTCTTGTATAGTCGCCATAACGACTTACCCCCATTTCCTCCGTTTTCACCCTTTTTCCAGTCAAAGACCCTAAGCCTATTAGGGTCTCCTACAATATCTAATTTTTCTATGAAAAACATTTTTTTTTTAATGAAAAACAAATGCATTTTTGACAATTTTTTTCTATTTTTATAAAAAAACCTCCTCTACTGGTGTCAAAATAGGATAGAAAGATGGAAAATCTATTCTCTTTTTTTTTTTTTTTGCAAAAATTATCTTGGAGATTGTGTAATGCTTACTCTGAAACTCTTCGTTTATACCGTAGTGATATTTTTTGTTTCTCTCTTTATCTTTGGATTCCTCTCTAATGATCCGGGGCGTAATCCTGGACGTGAGGAATAAAATTCAAAGCGTTTTCCTGGGGTAATTTTCAAATCTTCTTAGAATTTCATCTAATCCACAGGTTTCACTCACTAACATTTTTGAAAGTAGAAAAAAAATAAAGTAATGAACGGAAAGAGAGGGATTCGAACCCTCGGTACGAATAACTCGTACAACGGATTAGCAATCCGACGCTTTAGTCCACTCAGCCATCTCTCCCAATTGAAAAAGATAATTACTACATTACACACAATGTAAGTAGTCTTTCTTTCTCTCTTCTTTCTCTATTCTATTATATTCTTTCTCTCTTCTATTATTTTCTCTATTCTATTATATATATAGAGAGAGAGAGATAAATTGACAAATAAGGAATTTCCTTTATGTAAAAAGGGGATTCGAACCCGCCAACAATCGAACTAAAGAAAAATAAGGAAGACCTCTTTGTGTTGATTTTGTTCGAAAGGCCCTTCTTTCATATTCTGATTTCTTCTGATGGCCTGGCCTGGTCAGTACCTAGCCGGGCCATTTTTTTATTCCAACGAATTTACGAATTTCTGATATATGATTTGGATTTGAAAAAAAAACACTTTCTTATTTATTATATATTCATATTCAATTGAATATTCAAGCAACCAAAAAACGAAGAAAGAATATTTACATCCTTTTCTTGTTAGATTTTATTTTCATTTTCCGAACTAAAAAAAACTTTAGATCTTCCACAAGGCACTTTTTGGTTATTATTTTAGTGTTTTTTCAATCTTTTTCAGCAAAAGAGAAAACTTTATTAGTTATTTCACCGAATCTCATTAAATTTTGATCTCCCAAAGAAAAAGTTCAACACTCTCATTTTTATGATTCTTTAATGATCCTATCTTGATAATGCTCAATTATCTTGTTCGACAAAAGGTACATTTATGTACAATAATCGTATTGTAGCGGGTATAGTTTAGTGGTAAAAGTGTGATTCGTTCTATTAACCCTTTAATAGTTAAAGGGTCTTTCGGTTTTATTCATATTCCGATCAAAAACTTTATTTCTTAAAAGGATTTATTCCTTTACCTCTCAATGAGAAATTCGAGAAAAAAATACACATTCTCGTGATTTATATCCACGAATCACTTAGAAATTGAAAAGTTGGATTATGAAATTGCGAAACATAATTTTTAAATTGGATTAAGACTTCCAATTTTTTAAGTATGAGTAAAGGATCCATGGTTGAAGATAGAAAGTGAATTTCTAATCGTAACTAAATCTTCCATTTTTTTTATGTTGAAAGAAATAAATTGAAGCAAACAAAAAAGCTAGTCAACGATATCTTTGGTTTACTAGAGACATCTGCATATTGTTTTAGCGCGGT